AGATCAAGAAGATGCAGCAGGATCGTTTATCTGATTGGTTAGTCAAGCATGAGCTAGTTCATAGATCTTTGGGCTTCGATTGCCAAGGAATAGAGACTTTACAAATAAAAACCGAGGATTGGTACTCCATTGCTGTCATTTCATATGTATATGGTTACAATTATTTACGCTCCCAGTGTGCCTATGATGTAGCACCAGGCGGATTTTTAGCTAGTGTGTATCATCTTACGAGAATACAATATGGTGTAGATAAACCAGAAGAAGTATGCATAAAAGTATTTGTCCCAAAGAATAATCCTAGAATCTCGTCTGTTTTCTGGATTTGGAAAAGTGCTGATTTTCAAGAACGCGAATCTTATGATATGTTGGGAATCTCTTATGATAATCATCCACGCCTTAAACGTATCTTGATGCCTGAAAGTTGGATAGGCTGGCCCTTACGTAAGGACTATATTACCCCAAATTTCTATGAAATACAAGATGCTCATTGAATGATAAGGAAACTAATGTTCACTTATACGACACAACTCCAGATTTCATTCAAGTCAAGGAATATTTTTACGTTCTGTTCTAGATGAAACAGAGTAACTGGACTCTAATTCGTATTATGGATAGGCCTAAAAAAGGCTTCATTGCTATTCCCGAATTTGGAAAAGATCATATCTATATTTTGTATGAGCAGAAACAAAAAGATGAATCAAAAGAGTTCTGCACCATGAACTTTGTACCGCGCACATCACTTAGACAGACCTCGGAAAGTAACGTAAGCAAGAGTAAAGAAATAGAATAATATAAAAGAAAAAGCGAAATGCCGAAATAAAAAGGGATTGAATTTTATTTGTACTGTGTCTGAAATGCATCCTGTCTATTCCTATCCTTCAACCCCTCTATACTTTTTTTAAGTTTTTTTAAAACTTTTTTATTTTTTTTTTGATATATATATGAAGACTTAACACTCTTTTTGAGTGAGAGAAAGCACAATATGAACAAACAAGAAAGAAAAAAGAAACAAAAAAAAAGGGAACATAATCCCACTTTAGTTCTTTACCATAACCATACATATATTTTTTACCCATCTCTAAAAATGGAGGTATATATCTATACGCTAGATGAATAAGTATGTATCATGCTCTTGACTATTAACGAATATATATCCTGATCTGTCTCGATTAATTTGTATGAATATCTATCCGATATATTATTCATGTGTCAGGAACCAGATTTGAACTGGTGACACGAGGATTTTCAGTCCTCTGCTCTACCAACTGAGCTATCCCGACCATTTCCCGTGCATCATCCTAGTAGAGTACTTGTATCTATGTCAATTAAAGGGACTAAATCTAAATAAAGTAAAGTATTCAAAAATTTTATCTAATAAATGTAAGGATAATGATATGGACTGTGAATGATTCAATAATAGAGATTCCTTGCCCATATATGTTCATTTGTACAGGTATCGTATCTATCCAAATTGGGATAAGATCCAAAGATTTCTCTTCGGATCCATTTGTGAAAGAGTAGAGTGAATGAGAAAGAAAGATAGTGAATTTTGTTTGAACCACTGATGAAAAGATGAAAAAAAGAGGATAAATAGTTAGGAAGTAAAATGGACTTTTTGTTGGGGATAGAGGGACTTGAACCCTCACGATTTCTAAAGTCGACGGATTTTCCTCTTACTATAAATTTCATTGTTGTCGGTATTGACATGTAGAACGGGACTCTCTCTTTATTCTCGTCCGATTAATCAGTTTTTCAAAAGATCTATCAAACTCTGGAATGAATGATTTGATCACTGAATATTCGATTCTTCCTTCAACTTCGATTGGAATGGATTCACAATAACTCTGAATTTTTTCTTTCATATACATATATTATATATATATATATTCGATAGATTCGGGTCGTGATTAATCGTTTGATATGTTAGTATGTATACGTACGTATTAGATATATAGGGCCGTCCTTTCTGTAATTTCGATAGAGGAATTCCAGCTACCAACACAACGTAGTCAACTCCATTCGTTAGAACAGCTTCCATTGAGTCTCTGCACCTATCCTTTTTTTATTCTAGTTTTATAAACCTTTGTTTTCTCAAAATAAAGATTTGGCTCAGGATTGCCCATTATTAATTCCAGGGTTTCTCTGAATTTGGAAGTTACCACTTAGTAGGTTTCCATACCAAGGCTCAATCCAATCAAGTCCGTAGCGTCTACCAATTTCGCCATATCCCCTTTTGATTTGAGACCAAGATCCGGTTGGAATTCCACCCATCTCTTTCATTTATTTTGGAACCGTTGAATTCATTAGATAATGAATGATTCCCATATCGAAAAAGTGTATGCTATTTGATTTTTTTGGCGATCCTCTATCAGTTTATTTCTATTGGATAAACCTTGTTTCAATCAGAAATGATTCTATCATTGATGTATCCGCAATTCAATATGGATAGATATATCCCATATATATATATGTTTCTTTTTTTTACAGTGCGATTTGGAATACTGGAACGGTCGATATTCATTCTTCTTTTTTTTTTTTTTCGTCCTATTTAAATTAATAGCCCTAAGCTAAGATCCAGCAGTTTCCTGAATTCCTATACACTATTTCTATTTGTTATACTATTTCTATTTCTGTTATGTGAGCCCGCTTAGCTCAGAGGTTAGAGCATCGCATTTGTAATGCGATGGTCATCGGTTCGATTCCGATAGCCGGCTTTTTTTCTCTATCGATTTTTCCATGATTGATAATCTTCCCTTTTCTCAAAATGTTGGATCACCGATCTATTATGTCGTGGTAACTTGTAACTATGAATAAAAAATGGATTGGAGCAATTAGATCTCTACAGAACAAATCATAAAACGGAGCCTCAACTTCCTATATATACATATACAAAAAATCCGGATATTAATAGAATTCATTTCATTCTACTTTGTAATACTTCAGTAAATTCAGCTTTGCTTTGTTTATCCTTTAGTTCAGTCTTAATTTAAGATTTATTCTGTAAAATGAAATTTCAATAAAATAAAAAAGGGAGTCTTTATGTCTCGTTATCGAGGACCTCGTTTCAAAAAAATACGCCGTCTGGGGACTTTACCAGGACTAACTAGTAAAAGACCTAAATCCGTAGGTGATCTTAAAACCCAATTGCGTTCTGGGAAAAGATCGCAATATCGTATTCGTCTAGAAGAAAAACAGAAATTGCGTTTTCATTATGGTCTGACGGAGCGACAATTAGTTAGATATGTACATATCGCTGGAAAAGCCAAAGGGTCAACAGGTCAGGTTTTACTACAACTACTTGAGATGCGTTTGGATAACATCCTTTTTCGATTGGGTATGGCTTCGACCATTCCTGGAGCTAGGCAATTAGTTAACCATAGACATATTTTAGTTAATGGTGGTATAGTGGATATACCAAGTTATCGTTGCAAACCCCGAGATTTTATTACTACGAAGGATAAACAAAGATCGAAAGCTCTGATTCCAAATTATATTGCTTTACCTCCCCCCGAGGAATTGCCAAAACATTTGACTATTGACTCATTCCAATATAAAGGATTAGTAAATCAAATAATAGATAGTAAATGGATCGGTTTGAAAATAAATGAGTTGTTAGTCGTAGAATATTATTCCCGCCAGACTTGAACCCAACGAAAATAACAAAGAAAGATTCAGAAAATTTTGCCTTCTTTTCGACGAAGTAAATAGATCTAAGGGCCTTGATCCGCATTTTTTCTCATTCACGTATTACAAATAGATCAGCAGTAGGATTTTTTTTCTTTTTTGCTCTTTCCGATATTTGTATTTTACGTACCGCAGTAATGTAATTAGGAATATAGAATTTCTGGAATAGAGAATTTCTATCAAATAAAAGTCTTATTTTATTGCTGGAACTGGAATAATGGTATCAGTTGTTATTTGATTTGATACATTGTGGTCGGTCACGTTGGTGAATTAACAGAAACGGAAAGAGAGGGATTCGAACCCTCGGTAAACAAAAGCCTACATAGCAGTTCCAATGCTACGCCTTGAACCACTCGGCCATCTCTCCTACATAATCTTATTATTGACCAGAAACCGAGTGAATAGCGAGTCATTCATATTATTGCAGTACAGGTATGACCGATCAATGGTTCCATAGGAATAATTCCTTTCAAATTTCCTATTTCTCAACACCAACTTCTCTCATCAGCTACCCCATGGATCTATTACAAATTCATGAATCGTCCCATGGATTTTTATTTCCATTGTATGGCATGACGTATACACGTCATGTAAACAAAACGGATGGTTACTCCACTCTATTTTATCATGGAATAATTATTCTTTTTCCTCTTTGGATCATAACCAAATCAAAACTTCTAGAGTTATCAAAATCCGTAGTAAAAGAAAGTCCTTGGTTATTCAACTTAGATGAAATCTTAGATGAAATAGTAATAGTTCCGTTCATTGGTATACTACGAGTAATGAAATCCAATCTGATTCAAATATTTCATATCTCTCCTTGTCCAAACAAAATGGGACAATTTGAGCGGAAGGTCCACATTTTTATAGAATTAGTCTGTTTTATGTTATTTCGTATTGTACAATTCCTTTGTTTGTGGGATCATTTTCCCCGAAGGGGAATGAAAAGAATTCTAATTATAGATTATAGAAAGGATTGCTAATTATGCCTAGATCTCGGATAAATGTAAATTTTATTGATAAGACCTCTTCAATTGTAGCCAATATTCTATTACGAATAATTCCGACAACTTCAGGAGAAAAAAAGGCATTTACCTATTACAGAGATGGTGCGATTTGATTCTTTTTTCTTCTTTTTTTAGACTTCAGTATTATGAGAAAGATACGTGATTCGGGATAGAAAGAACCAAATTATTGAAATAAACCTACGCTTGGTGAAGGTGAGTTTGAAGATAGAACAATTCCTTCTGTCGTGTATCCTCGATTGATGCAGCCTCGGATGCTTCAATTGTTAATTTGAGTATTGAGCGAAAGGT